TTAAAAATAAGCTAAAATAAGCTTTTGGGTTCATACCCCAAATATAAAGGAAATCCCTTTTTTTTAAAAATAAAGTGCCTGATAAAAGGATTATTCTGATAGGATAAATAATGTAATTTTTTACCTTTATTATATTTCATAGAATTAAACTATATCTAACAATTTCAAAAATTATTGTGCATTTTACACTAAAATATAATTTTTTATAATGAATTTTAATTCATTCTTAGAATATTTTATTTTATTCTTATTTTTTATTTTATTAATTAATAACTCCAATAAAATATTTTTCTTATTTATTTTATTTTTCAGAACTATAATTTCTATTTCATCAAATTCATGATTAGGATGCTGAATTGGTTTAGAAATTAATTTACTAAGATTTATCCCCTTAATCTCTTCCCCTAATAATCTATTAAATTCAGAAGCTTCGTTAAAATATTTTTTAACTCAATCTATTGCATCAATTAATTTTTTATTTTCTATTCTATTAAATTTATTCCTTATAAAAATATTTATTAATGATTTATTATCAATTATTATAAATTCTGCAATATTAATAAAAATAGGTTCTGTTCCTTTTCATTTTTGATTTCCTAATATTATAGAAGGGTTATCATGATTTAATAGATTTATTTTAATAACATGACAAAAAATTTCACCAATAATTTTATTATCTTATAATATAAATTTTAATTTTTTAATTTTTATTATAATTTTTAATGTAATAATTGGAGCTTTAGGAAGATTTAATCAAACTTCTTTACGTAAATTAATAGCTTTTTCTTCAATTAATAATATTGGTTGATTAATTTCAGCTTTATTAATTAGAGAAAATTTATGATTAATATATTTTCTATTTTATTCAATATTTTTATTTATTTCATGTTTTTTATTTTATATCACTAATATTTTTTATATAAATCAACTATTTAATTTTAATTATAATTTTTTAATTAAATTTTCAATTATAATTAATTTCTTATCATTAGGAGGATTACCCCCATTTTTAGGATTTTTCCCTAAATGAATTATTATTAATTTCATAATTAATAATAATCTTATTATTATTAATTTTTTTTTTATTATAAGTAGATTAGTAATATTATTTATTTATATTCGAATTATTTATTTTTCATTTATATTTTTTTCTTTTAAATTAAAATGAATTAAAATTTTTGTTAAAAATAATTTATTTTTTTTAATTTATTTTTTTAATTTAATTTCTTTATTAGGAATAATTACTAGAACTTTATTTTTTATTTAATTTAAGGTTTTAAGTTAAATAAACTAATAATCTTCAAAATTATTTATAAAGAAATTCTTTAAGCCTTAAATTAATTTATTAAGTTTTAATAATTTTTATTATACCTTAAAATTTGCAATTTTAAATCATATTTGAATATAAAACTTTAATAAAAGAGAAATTTCTCGTTAATAAATTTACAATTTATCGCTTATGTACTCAGCCATTTTATTAGCGAAAATGACTTTTTTCAACAAATCATAAAGATATTGGAACTCTATATTTTATTTTTGGAATTTGGGCAGGAATAGTTGGAACATCTCTTAGTATTTTAATTCGAATGGAATTAGGAAATCCAGGATCATTAATTGGAGATGATCAAATTTATAATACTATTGTTACAGCTCATGCTTTTATTATAATTTTTTTTATGGTTATACCTATTATAATTGGGGGATTTGGAAATTGATTAGTACCATTAATATTAGGAGCTCCTGATATAGCTTTTCCTCGAATAAATAATATAAGATTTTGACTTTTACCCCCATCATTAATTTTATTAATTTCAAGAAGAATTGTAGAAAATGGAGCAGGAACAGGATGAACTGTTTACCCCCCTTTATCGTCTAATATTGCTCATGGGGGTTCTTCTGTTGATTTAGCTATTTTTTCTTTACATTTAGCTGGAATTTCCTCAATTTTAGGAGCAATTAATTTTATTACAACTATTATTAATATACGAATTAATAATATATCATTTGATCAATTACCTTTATTCGTTTGAGCTGTAGGTATTACAGCTTTATTACTACTTTTATCTTTACCGGTTTTAGCTGGGGCTATCACTATATTATTAACTGATCGAAATTTAAATACATCATTTTTTGATCCTGCAGGAGGAGGTGATCCTATTTTATATCAACATTTATTTTGATTTTTTGGACATCCTGAAGTATATATTTTAATTTTACCTGGATTTGGAATAATTTCTCATATTATTTCCCAAGAAAGTGGAAAAAAGGAAACTTTTGGATGTTTAGGAATAATTTATGCTATAATAGCAATTGGATTATTAGGATTTATTGTATGAGCTCATCATATATTTACAGTAGGAATAGATATTGATACTCGAGCATATTTTACTTCAGCTACTATAATTATTGCAGTCCCAACTGGAATTAAAATTTTTAGTTGATTAGCAACTTTACATGGAACACAAATTAATTATAGTCCTTCAATATTATGAAGTCTAGGATTTATTTTTTTATTTACAGTAGGAGGATTAACAGGTGTAGTTTTAGCTAATTCTTCAATTGATATTACTCTTCATGACACTTATTATGTAGTAGCCCATTTTCATTATGTTTTATCTATAGGAGCTGTATTTGCTATTTTAGGAGGTTTTGTTCATTGATACTCTTTATTTACCGGATTATTATTAAATCCTTATTTATTAAAAATTCAATTTATTTCCATATTTATTGGTGTTAATTTAACATTTTTCCCCCAACATTTTTTAGGATTAGCTGGTATACCTCGTCGTTATTCTGATTACCCAGATAATTTTATATCATGAAATATTATTTCCTCATTTGGTTCATATATTTCATTATTTTCCATAATTTTAATTATTATTATTATTTGAGAATCAATAATTAATCAACGAATAATCCTATTTTCATTAAATATACCATCTTCTATTGAATGATATCAAAATTTACCTCCTTCTGAACATTCCTATAATGAACTTCCTATTTTAAGAAATTTCTAATATGGCAGATTATATGTAATGGATTTAAACCCCATTTATAAAGGAATATCCTTTTTTTAGAAATGGCAACCTGATCTAATTTAAATTACCAAAATAGAGCTTCACCATTAATAGAACAAATTATCTTTTTTCATGACCATACATTAATTATTTTAATTATAATTACAATTTTAGTAGCATATTTAATAATAAATTTATTTTTTAATAATTACATTAATCGATTTTTATTAGAAGGTCAAATAATTGAATTAATTTGAACTATTTTACCAGCTATTACTTTAATTTTTATTGCACTTCCGTCACTACGATTATTATATCTTTTAGATGAACTTAATAATCCTTTAATTACATTAAAATCAATTGGACATCAATGATATTGAAGATATGAATATTCAGATTTTAATAATATTGAATTTGATTCATACATAATTCAATCCAATGAAAATTTAAATAATTTTCGACTTTTAGATGTTGATAATCGAATTATTTTACCTATAAATAACCAAATTCGTATTTTAGTTACAGCTACTGATGTAATTCACTCTTGAACAATCCCATCATTAGGAGTAAAAATTGATGCTAATCCAGGTCGATTAAATCAAACTAGATTTTTTATTAATCGACCTGGAATTTATTACGGTCAATGTTCTGAAATTTGTGGGGCAAATCATAGTTTTATACCTATTGTTATTGAGAGAATCCCCATAAAAAACTTTATTAATTGAATTAATAATTATTCATTAGATGACTGAAAGCAAGTACTGGTCTCTTAAACCATTTTATAGTAAATTAGCATTTACTTCTAATGATAAAGAATTAGTTAATAAATAACATAAATATGTCAAATTTAAATTATTACTTTTTGTAATATTCTTTTATTCCTCAAATAATACCTATCAATTGAATAATTTCATTATTATTTTTTATTTCTATTTTTATTAGTTTTATAATTATAAATTATTTTATTTTTAATTATAAAACTAATTTTAATCTTAAAAAAATTAATAAAAATAATTTTAAAAAAAATTTTTGAAAATGATAAATAATCTTTTTTCAATTTTTGATCCTTCAACAAATTTATTTAATTTCCCATTTAATTGAATTAGAACATTTATTGGATTATTATTTATTCCTTTATCTTTCTGATTTTTGCCTAATCGTCATTATTTATTATGAAATTTCATTTCTAATAAACTTCATAATGAATTTAAAACTTTATTAGGTCCAAATAGAATTAACGGATCAACTTTTATTTTTATTTCATTATTCTTTTTTATTTTATTTAATAATTTTTTAGGTTTATTCCCATATATTTTTACTAGAACAAGTCATCTTAATATATCTCTTTCTTTATCTTTAACATTATGATTAAGATTTATAATTTATGGATGATTAAATAATACACAACATATATTTATTCATATAATTCCTCAAGGAACACCAACTATTTTAATACCTTTTATAGTATTAATTGAAACTATTAGTAATATTATTCGACCTGGAACTTTAGCAGTTCGATTAACAGCTAATATAATTGCAGGTCATTTACTTTTAACTTTATTAAGTAATACAGGTATTAATATGCCTAATTATTTATTAATTATTTTAATTATCGTTCAAATTTTATTATTAATTCTTGAATCTGCTGTAGCAATTATTCAATCATATGTAATTTCTATTTTAAGAACTCTTTATTCTAGAGAAGTAAATTAATGTCTAACCATAATCACCCATATCACTTAGTTGACTATAGACCTTGACCCTTAACAGGAGCTATTGGAGTAATAACTTTAGTAACCGGTTTAGTAAAATGATTTCACAATTTTAACATAAACTTATTATTTATTGGATATATTATTGTATTATTAACTATATTTCAATGATGGCGGGATATCTGCCGAGAAGGAACATTCCAAGGAAAACATACTATTATAGTATCAAAAGGTTTACGATGAGGAATAATTTTATTTATTATTTCTGAAATCTTTTTTTTCATCTCTTTTTTCTGAGCATTTTTTCATAGAAGTTTATCCCCAAATATTGAAATTGGATCAATTTGACCTCCAACTGATATTTTAACATTTAATCCATTTCAAATTCCTTTATTAAATACTATTATTCTTATTACATCAGGAATTACAGTAACTTGAGCTCATCATGCTTTAATAGAAAATAATTATACTCAAGTTTCACAAAGATTATTTTTAACTATTATACTTGGATTTTATTTTTCTATTCTACAAGCATATGAATATTTAGAAGCTTCTTTCTCAATTGCTGATAGAATTTATGGATCTACTTTTTTTATAGCAACAGGATTCCATGGTTTACATGTAATTATTGGAACAATTTTCCTTTTAACATGTTTTATTCGTCATATTAATTTTCATTTCTCAAGAACTCATCATTTCGGATTTGAAGCAGCAGCATGATATTGACATTTTGTTGATGTAGTTTGATTATTTCTTTATATTTCAATTTACTGATGAGGAAATTAATTATTTATATAATATATTTAGTATATTTGACTTCCAATCAAAAAGTTTAATAATTTTAATATAAATAATTATATTAATATTATTAATATCTTTTATCATAATAACAATTGCTAATATTTTTATATTAATTTCATTATTAATTTCAAAAAAATCATTTCTAGATCGAGAAAAATGTTCCCCATTTGAATGTGGATTTGACCCTAAATCTTTAGCCCGAATTCCATTTTCTTTACATTTCTTTTTAATCACAATAATTTTTTTAATTTTTGATGTAGAAATTGCATTAATTTTTCCAATTATCCCAACATTTTACTTAGTTAATTTTTTATCATGATTTAAAATCAGTTTTTTTTTTATTTTAATACTATTATTAGGAATTTACCATGAATGAAATCAAAATATATTAAATTGATCAAATTAGGATTATAGTTTAATTAAACATTTGATTTGCATTCAAAAAATATTGAATTTATTCAATTTATCTTAAATAAGAAGCAATTTGCATTTAATTTCGACTTAAAAGATAGAGTTAATAACTCCTTATTTATTAATTGAAACCAAAAAGAGGTATATCACTGTTAATGATAAAATTGAATAAAAATTCCAATTAGAAATATATTATAATTAAGCTGCTAACTTAATTTTTAGTGATTTATTATCATTAATATTTCTTTTTTAATTATTTATATAGTTTATTAAAACATTACATTTTCATTGTAAAAATAAAAAATTTTTTTTTATAAATATATTTTTATTTAAAGATTTTTTTAATCACCCTAATATCTTCAATATTATACTCTTTATTTAAGCTATTTAAATTAAATTATTAAAAAAATAAATATAAATAATATTCATAAAATAAATCTAAATAAATAAATTTTAAAATTATTTATTTGATAAATATAATAAATAATAGAGTTATTTTTTATAATATAAAATATTCCTTGTCCTCTATATATTTCTCTTCAACCTAAATCAATATTTTTATATAATATTTGTCCTATTTTTAAATAAAAATAATTTAATCCATATGTAGATAAATTTGGTAAAAATCACATTGTAACATAAAAATATCTTATTTCATAAAAATATAAAAATTTATTTATTGAATAAATTTTTATATTTCTAATTAAATACCCTAATAATAAACCAAATAAAGTTACATAAATAACTATTATTTTTAAATTAAAAGGTAAATAAATTATATAAGGATAACAAAAAATTATTCATCTTAATGTTCTTCCTGAAACTAATCTCATAAATAATAAAATAATCATTCTTTTCAATATAATATATTCCTCATCATATAAATTATAAATTGATAATAAATTAAAATCATTAATTATTAAATATATTAATAGACGAATAGTATAAAATATTGTTAAACCAGTTGAAAAATAATACAAAAAAAAAATCAACATATTTAAATTTCTTATTCTTACCATCTCTAAAATAATATCCTTAGAATAAAAACCTGCTAAAAATGGAATTCCACATAAAGCTAAATTTGAAATATTTAAACATAAAGAAGTTATTGGAATATAAACTCTAATTCCCCCTATTATTCGAATATCTTGATTATCATTTATTATATGAATAATCACCCCAGCACATATAAATAATAAAGCCTTAAATATAGCATGAGTTAATAAATGATAAAAAGCTAAATCATTAAATCCTATTCTTAAAATTCTTATTATTAAACCTAATTGTCTTAATGTTGATAAAGCAATAATTTTTTTTAAATCAAACTCATAATTAGCACAAATCCCCGCCATTAATATTGTTAAAGAAGATAATAATAATAAAATTTTTAAAAAAATTATTTCTACTAATAAATTATTAAAACGAATTAATAAATATACTCCAGCTGTTACTAATGTTGAAGAATGAACTAAAGCAGAAACAGGGGTAGGTGCAGCTATTGCAGCAGGTAATCAAGAACTAAATGGAATTTGAGCTCTTTTTGTTATAGCGGCAATAATAACTAATAAACCAATAAATTTTATTGAAAAATCATGTCTTATTAAATTTAAATAAAAAATATAATTTCAACTTCCATAATTTATTATCCATGAAATTAGTAATAAAATTATTACATCCCCAATTCGATTAGATAATGCTGTTAATATACCAGCATTATAAGATTTCATATTTTGGTAATAAATTACTAAACAATATGAAACTAAACCTAAACCATCCCAACCTAATAAAATTCTAATTATATTTGGTCTAATAATTAATAAAATTATTGAAAAAACAAATATTAAAACTAAATAAATAAATCGATTTAAATTTAATTCTGATCTTATATATCTTTTTCTATAATAAATAACTGAAGAAGAAATTAAAGAAACAAATATTATAAATAATAATGATATTCAATCTAATAAAATTGATATAACAATTCTTATAGAATTAAAAGAAATAATTTCCCACTCAAAAAAAATAACTAAATTATTTATAATAAAATAAATTACTATAAAAAAATTAATTATTATAAAAAAAAATAAAAAAAAAAAACTAATAAAACAAATAGAATATTTTTTAATAACTTAAAATGATGTTAAATATCATATTTTTGACTCCACAAATCAGTATTTTTATTAAATTATTTAAGTAAAATCAAATTATTCTATAATCAATTTTTAAAACTAAAATATTTAATGGTAATCAATGTAATATTAATATTAAATATTCTCGGGAAGTTCCTCTATAAAATCTATAAATTCTTATATTATATTTTCCATGCTGAGTGAAAGAATATAAATATAAGCTATACCCAGCTCTAAAAAAAGAAATTATTATAAGTATAATTATTCTTCATCAAGATCATCTCACTAATCTATTAATTAAACTAATTTCCCCTATTAAATTTAATGAAGGAGGAGCTGCTATATTAGAAGATATTAATAAAAATCATCATAAACTTATAGAAGGTATAAAATTTATTATCCCCTTATTAATAAATATTCTTCGTCTATTTAATCGCTCATAATTAATATTAGATAAACAAAATATCCCAGAAGAACATAATCCATGACCAATTATTAAAATATAAGAACCTAAAAATCCTCAATAATTTATTGTTATTAATCCCCCAATTACTAATCTTATATGAGCAACGGAAGAATAAGCAATTAAAGATTTTATATCAATTTGACAAAAACATTTTAGTCTAATAAAAAATCCCCCAATTAATCTTACAACTACTCAAATATATCTTAATCTTAAATTTATTTTTTGTAAAATTATTAATATTCGTAACAATCCATACCCCCCTAACTTTAATATAATCGCAGCTAAAATTATTGAACCAGAAATAGGAGCTTCAACATGAGCTTTAGGTAATCATAAATGAACAAAATATATGGGTATTTTTACTAAAAAAGCAAAAATTAATCTTAAATATAATATAATTAAATTATAATCATAAAATTTTATTATATACATAATTATAAAATTTATTTCCTTATAAATATAAAAAATCCCTATTAATAAAGGTAAAGAAGCAAATAATGTATAAAATAAAAGATATATGCCAGCTTGAATACGCTCAGGTTGATATCCCCATCCGATAATTAACATTAAAGTAGGAATTAATCTTCCTTCAAAAAATAAATAAAATAAAAATAAATTTATAGTTCTAAAAGTTAAATATAATATTAATATTAAAAAAATAATATTAAATAAAAATAAATTTTTAAAAAAATTATTTTTATTTAATCTTTCACTAGCCATAATTATTAAAAATGTAATTCAGATTCTTAATAAAATTAACCCAAATGAAATTATATCACAACCTAATATATAACTTAAATTAAAAAAATTTATAATAGAAACTCTTATATTTATAAATATAAATATTATAAATATAAATATAAACTGAACCATTCAAAATATATTATATCTTAAACATATTGGTATTATAAAAATTATTATTATTAAATATTTTATCATTAAATTAAATTAAAACTTTGAAAATAATCATTTCCATGAGTTCGAATTATTGAAACTAAAATTGACAAACCTAAAGCCCCCTCACAAACTGAAAAAACTAAAAAAACCATTAATATATATATATTATAATCAACTATTATTAAATATAATAAAAAAAAAAAAAAAATTCTTAAAACAATAAATTCTAATCTTATTAAAACAATCAATAAATGTTTTTGTTTTGAAACAAAAATTATATTACCAATAAAAAATATAATAATAATTAAACTTATATTTATCATTTGTTTTTATAGTTTAAAAAAAACTTTGGTCTTGTAAACCAAAAATAAGACTTTTCTTTAAAAACTTCAAAGAAAAAGATTATCTTTATCTATAATCTCCAAAATTATTATTTTTAAAAAAACTATTCTTTGAAATTATAAAATTTTTTTTATCTAATTTAATTATATTAATCTCTTTTTTTATATTTTTTACTAATAATCCTTTATCAATAGGATTATTTATCTTAATTCAAACTTTATTAACTTGTATTTTATCAGGAATAATAATCAATACTTATTGATTTTCATATATTTTATTTTTAATTTTTTTAGGGGGTTTATTAGTATTATTCATTTATGTTTCAAGAATTGCTTCTAATGAATTATTTAAAATTTCAATTTTTAATAAAATTCTAATATTATTAAGAATTATTTTTTTATTTATACTATCATTTTATTTTAAAAATAATTTATATTGAATAAATTTATATTTTAATGATGAAATATTAAATTTTTTTAATTTATTTTTATTTTCAAATAATGAATATAATTTTAATTTAACAAAATTATATAATGAACAAACTTATTTTTTAATAATAATATTAATTATTTATTTATTTATTACTCTTATTGCAGTAGTAAAAATTACAAATATTTTTTTTGGGCCTTTACGTTCAATTATATAATTTTAATCACTAATGATAAATTTATTTAAACCAATTCGAAAAATTCATCCTATTATAAAAATTATTAATGGATCTTTAATTGATTTACCTTCCCCATCTAATATTTCTTCATGGTGAAATTTTGGATCTTTATTAGCTTTATGTTTAATAATTCAAATTATTACAGGGTTATTTTTAACTATATACTACTCAGCAAATATTGATATCTCTTTTTATAGAGTAAATTATATTTGTCGAAATGTTAATTATGGGTGATTAATTCGTACTTTACATGCTAATGGAGCATCTTTTTTTTTTATTTGTATTTATTTACATATTGGTCGAGGAATTTATTATGAATCTTTTAATTTAAAATTAACTTGACTAGTAGGAGTAATTATTTTATTTTTATTAATAGCTACAGCTTTTATAGGTTATGTATTACCTTGAGGTCAAATGTCTTTTTGGGGGGCTACAGTAATTACTAATTTATTATCCGCAATCCCATATTTAGGAAATATATTAGTAAATTGAATTTGAGGTGGATTTGCTGTTGATAATGCAACTTTAACTCGATTTTATACATTCCATTTTTTATTCCCATTTATTATTTTAATATTAACTATAATTCATTTACTATTTCTTCATCAAACTGGATCTAATAACCCATTAGGAATTAATAGAAATTTTGATAAAATTCCTTTTCATCCATTTTTTACTTTTAAAGATTTAATTGGATTTATTATATTAATTTTCTTTTTATCTTTATTAACTTTAACAAATCCTTATTTATTAGGAGATCCTGATAATTTTATTCCAGCTAATCCTTTAGTCACCCCAATTCATATTCAACCAGAATGATATTTTTTATTTGCTTACGCAATTTTACGATCAATTCCCAATAAATTAGGAGGTGTGATTGCTTTAGTTTTATCTATTTTAATTTTAATTATTTTACCATTCACTTTTAACAAAAAAATTCAAGGTATTCAATTTTATCCTTTAAATCAAATTTTATTTTGATTTTTAATTATCACTATTATTTTATTAACTTGAATTGGAGCACGACCAGTAGAAATACCTTATATTATTACAGGACAAATTTTAACTTTAATTTATTTTTCTTATTTTATTATTAATCCAATTTTAAATAAATTTTGAGATAAATTAATTTTTTATTAATTAATGAGCTTGTTTAAGCATTTGTTTTGAAAACTTAAGAAAGAATAAATATTCTATTAATTTGTACTAAATTTATTTTATTAATTTAATAATATTTTTACACCTAAAAAAAATAATAAATAATTTAAAGAAATAGGTAAATATCTTTTTCAACATAAATATATTAATTTATCATAACGATAACGGGGTAAAGTCCCACGAACTCAAATAAAAAAAAAAGAAATAAATACTAACTTTAAATAAAATAATAAATTTAATTCATAACCTCCTATATTAATAATAATAAATAATATTCTTATAAATAAAATTCTTGAATATTCAGCTAAAAAAATTAAAGCAAATCCCCCTCTTCTATATTCAATATTAAATCCTGAAACTAATTCTCTTTCACCTTCAGCAAAATCAAATGGAGTTCGATTAGTTTCAGCTAATATTGAAGAAAAAAAACACATTCTTAATGGAATTATTATAAAAATAAATCAAATTAAAAATTGATATTCTCTAAATTTAATTAAATTTAAATCTATAATTATAATAATTCTAGATATTAAAATTAAAGATAATCTAACTTCGTAAGAAATTGTTTGAGCAACTGCTCGTAAACCACCTAATAATGAATAATTTCTATTCGAAGATCATCCAGCAATTAATAAAGTATAAACCCCAACTCTTGTACATGATAAAAAAAATAATAACCCTAAATTAAACATAATTATATTAAATAAATAAGGAATTACTATTCAAATAATTAAAGATAATATAAATCTAATAATAGGAGAAAAATAATAAGAAAAATAATTTGAATAATTTAAATATACTTGTTCCTTTGAAAATAATTTAATAGCATCAGAAAAAGGTTGTAAAATTCCTATAAAACCTAATTTATTAGGTCCTTTTCGAATTTGAATATAACCTAAAACTTTCCGTTCTAATAAAGTTAAAAAAGCAACCCCAATTAAAACCCCAATTAATAAAAATAAACCCCCAATTATAATATTAATAATATCAATTATTATCAATACTATCTATATAATAAATTATATATAAATGAATTCTAAAATCATTACATTTTTTCTGCCAAAATAGTTTAAATTAAATATTAATAATATTCTTAAAATTAAATTATTTAAAATATTTGATCCTTTCGTACTAAAATATTTTCTTATTTAAAAGATAGAAACCAACCTGGCTCACACCGGTTTGAACTCAGATCATGTAAGATTTTAATGATCGAACAGATCAAAATTTTAAACTTTTGCATTTAAATTTTATCTTAATCCAACATCGAGGTCGCAACCTTTTTTTTTTATTTGTACTAAAAAAAAAAATTACGCTGTTATCCCTAAGGTAATTTTTTCTTTTAATCATAATTTATGGATCATTTATTCAATTATTTATGTTTATTTTTTAAAAAAAGTTATTTTAATTTTTCTATCACCCCAACAAAATAATTATAATTTTTTAAATTTATTATTATATATTAAATATTAAAAAATTATAATTATAAAACTCTATAGGGTCTTCTCGTCTTTTTAAATTATTTTAACTTTTTAATAAAAAAATTAATTTCAACTTTTAATTTAGAGACAGTTTATATTTCATCAAATCTTTCATACAAGTCTTCAATTAAAAGACTAATTATTATGCTACCTTTGTACAGTCAATATACTGCAGCCCTTTAATTTTTAAATCAGTGGGCAGATTAGACTTTAAATTATTAATCAAAAAGACATGTTTTTGATAAACAAGTGAATATAAAAATTTGCCGAATTCCTTTAAACTAATTTTAATTTAAATTTAATATATAAAAATTTAATATACTAATTTTATCATTATTTCTAATTTTTTTTCACTAAAAATTATATTTTTATAAAAATTTAAATATAATTTTAAATTTTATTCTTTTATTAAAATTTTTTATAATAAATTTTATTTTATAAACAATATAAATTCTAAAAATTTTAAATTTAATTTATATATATATATATATATATATATATATATATATATATATATATATATAAATATTATAAATTTTTAAATTAAAGCTTATCCCTTAATATATTTAATTTTAAAAATTTTTTAATTAAATAAAAAATTAAAAAATATTTTAAATTTAAAATTAAATTTTTTTCTAAAAAAACTAGATATATTTAAAAACGATTAACATTTCATTTCAAATTAATTATTTAAAATAATTATTCAACATTAAATTTTTTAATTAATTAACTCTTTTAAATTCGAGATTTTTTTAACTAAAAAATATTTTTTAATAAACTCTGATACACAAGATACAATAATTAAAATTTACTTTTTAATTAATTTATTTTCAAATTTATTTCAAACTTCTTTATCAATACTATTTTACTATAAATAATTACATTTTTTTTCTAAAAAATACTTTAACATCCCCCAATATTAAAAATTTTTTTATTAAATATAATTTTTTTTAATTTTTCCCCTCAAATTAATTATTTATTATAATATCTTTTCAATGTAAATGAAATACTTTATTCAAGCTCTAATTTGATCATTCTAGAAACACTTTCCAGTACCTCTACTTTGTTACGACTTATTTCAATTTTTAAATGAAAGTGACGGGCAATATGTACATATTTCAATTATTAATCATTTTAACAAACTAATTAAAATTACATTTAAATCCACCTTCAATTTTATATTAAAAAATTTATTTCCGTTTAAATAAATTTATTGTAATCCATCTTAATCTTAATTATAATCTGCATCTTGATCTGAATTAATTTATATTCAAAATTTTAAAATATTATTTTTATTAAAAAATATTTTTTTAACAATGATATACAAAATTTTATATTAAGTAAATTTATTCGTGGATTATCAATTACTAGACAGATTCCTCTAAATGAACTAAAATACCGCCATTTTATTTAAGTTTCAATATTTATTATTTACTATTTTAGTATTTATAATTAAATTTTTAATAATAGGGTATCTAATCCTAGTTTATAATAAAATTTACTAAATCATAATTTATATATAAATTTTAATTAAATTAAAATTTCACCTTATAATTTAATATTTTTTAAAATAATATTATTATTTATTATTTACTGAATTAATTTAATTTAACTTTTGTTTAACCGCAACTGCTGGCACAAAATTAGTTATTAATTTTCTTATTACTAAATCTTAATTTCTTAAATTTTTAATATTAATTACTACAAAATATTATTAATTATTTTTTAAATAATTAAAATTATTCACTAAAATTTATATGTAAAATAAATTAAAAATAAATTTTTCAAAATATAAAATTTTATCTATTATTATAAAATTTTATATAGAATTTTTTTTTTTTTTTTTATATATTAAATTTTTAATTGTAAATATATATATATATATTATAATAAATTTAATTAATGTATATATAAAAATTAATATTAATTATTAAATTTTTAATATTTTTCTTTTCTCCTATTTCATAATATTCATATTAAAAATTAAAATATATAATAAACGATTATTAATTAATTAAATAAAAAATATTATTAATATAATATTAATTAAATAATAATTAATTAATTATAAAATAATATAATAAAATAAATAATTTAATTTAATATTTAATTTAATAATTAATAAATTAATTTATATATATATATATTTATAAATACACACACACATATGTATATGTGTATATTTATTCAAATATTTTTATTTTTTTTTATTTAATGTAAATTTTATTTAAATATATTTATTAAACCATATTTAATATTTTTTATAATAAATATAAAAAAATATAT